TTTTCATTTAAAACCTTGGCACAGATCGAAACTACGACTCTCTGATAGAGATCGAAAGCAACAAGATGATTTTGATTCTTGTTTTTTAACAGTTTTAGGAAAGGAAACAGAATATCCGTTTGGTCCTCCTCGAAAAACACCTTCCTTTTTTGAACCCATTTTTAAAGATATAGACTATAAAGTCGAAATAAGAAAATTGAATTTTAGAGTTCGAAGAGTTTTAAAAAAAATAAAAAAAAAACAATCAAAAGCAGTTTTATTTGTAAAACAAAAAATAAAAGAACTTTTAAAAGAAAATAAAATTCCATTATTTATACCGACAGAAATATATGAATCAAGTGAAACTCAAACAGAAAAGGATTCTATAATCAGCACTCAGATAATTCATGAATCACTTACTCAAAATCGATCTACAGGTTGGACAAATTATTCACAGGCCGAAGAAGAAATGAAACATAGAATTGATAGAAGAAATACAATCAGAAATCAAATAGAAATAATAAAAAAAAAAAAAAAAGTAACGCCGGGAATAAAAAAAAATAATAATGGAGAATCACCCCCAAAAATTTGGAAAATATTAAAAAGAAAAAATATTGAATTAATAGTTAAATTTTTCATTGAAAAAATATACATAGATATCTTTCTATGTATCATTAATATACGCAGAATCACTCTACAAATTTGTATGGAATCAACCAAAAAAATTCTTGATAAATACATTGACAATAATGAAATAAATCAAGATCAAGAAAGGATTAATAAAACAAAAAAAAATCAAATTGACTTCATTTCGCCTATGACTATAAAAAAGGCTTTTGATAATCTTAGAAATAGTAAGCGGAAGTCACATATTTTTTTTAATTTATCTTACTTGTCACAAAAATATGTATTTTTTAAATTATCACAAACCCAAGTTATTAACTTCAATAAGTTAAGATCTCTTCTTCAATATAATGGACCTTCTTTTTTTCTTAAGAATGAAATAAAAGATCTTTTTGGAAGACAAGGAATATTTGATTCCGAAGTAAGACATAAGGAACTTCCAAATAATGGAATGAATCCATGGAAAAACTGGTTAAGAGGTCATTATCAATACGATTTATCGCAGATTACATGGTCTAGATTAATCCCACAAAAATGGAGAAATGGACTAAATCAATGCCATACGTCTCAAAATAAGGATTTAAATAAATGGTATTCCTATGAAAAAGACCAATTATTTGATTCAAAAAAAAAACAAAATTCGAAAGTATATTTATTACCAAATAAAGAGGAAAATTTTCAAAAAAACTATAGATATGATCTTTTATCATATAAATATATTCATTCTGAAACTAAGAAGAAGGCCTCTATTTATAGATCATCATTAGAAACAAATAAGAATCAAGAAAATTCCAACAGAAATAACGAAAAAATTTTTAGCATACTCAATCCTATCAAGAATTATCTAGGAAAAAGTGATATTATATATACGGAAAAAAATACAGATAGAAAATATTTGGGTTGGAAATTTAGTACAAATATTGAGGTTGAACCTAAAAAGGACCAAATCAGGGATAAACTTAATAATAAAGGTAATGGTCTTTTTTATCTTCCAATTGATTCAAATTCTGAAATTAATTACAATAAGGTCTTTTTTGATTGGATGGGAATGTCTTTTGATTGGATGGGAATGAATGAAAAATTCTTAATCTTAAATCGCCTCATGTCGAATCCGAAAGTTTTTTTCTTTCCAGAGTTTGTGATACTTTATCATAAATATAAAGAGAAACCTTGGTTTATCCCAAGGAACTTACTTCTTTTTAATTTGAATATAAATCCAAATTTTATTGAAAATAAAAATATCGAGGGAAAACAAGAGGAGGATGAGGTTTTTTTAAATTTTAGTCCATCAAATTCAAAACAATATTTTGAATTAAAGAATCAAAACAATATTGAAGAATATTTTTTAGAATCCATTGAAAAACTAAAAATATTCCTTAAAGGAGATTTTCCTTTGCAATTAAGATGGACTGGACGTTTGAATCAATTGAATCAAAAAATGCTGAATAATATCCAGATATATGGTCTGCTGGTTAGCCTCATAAATGTAAGAAAAATTACTATATCCTATATTCAAAGGAAAGAAATGAATCTGGATATAATGAGGAGGCGTTTAAATCTTACACAATTAACGAAAAAGGGAATATTAATTATGGAACCTGCCCGTCTATCTGTAAAAAATGACGGACAGTTTTTTATGTATCAAATCATAGGTATTTCCTTGGTTCATAAAAGTAAGCACCAAAGTAATCAAAGATACCGAAACCCCAAAAATGTTGCTAAGAATACTTTTGATGAATCCATTTCAAGACATAAAATAAAAACTCTAAATAGAGACAAAAATAATTTTGATTTGCTTGTTCCTGAAAAAATTTTATCGTCTAGACGTCGTAGAGAATTGAGAATTCTAATTTCTTTCAATTTAAATTTAAAGAATCAGAATGGTGTGCATAGAAATAATTTATTTTGCAAGGAAAACAAGATAAAAAACTGGAGTCAATTTTTGGAGGAAAGTAAAAATTTTGACAGAAAAAAAAATGAATTAAATAAATTAAAGTTCTTTTTTTGGCCTAATTATCGATTAGAAGATTTAGCTTGTATGAATCGCTATTGGTTTGATACCAATAATGGGAGCCGCTTGAGTATGTTAAGGATATATATGTATCCCTGATTCAAAATTTTGAGTTTCCTATATATTCTATTGTTCTATGAATTTTTCATTTTTTCTTCTGTCCGTGACCGTGTTATATGCAAGCAACCCGATGCGCATATGCGCTGTCTTACATCCCAGTCTAGGATACCTGAATATTAAGGAAATGGGGTATCAATTAAATTAATCAATCGAATCTTCGGACTGAACTATTTGGTATCGTTTTTTTGTATCACTATACAAATGAACTCAAAAATTGGATTGATTAATTTAATTGATAAAACTAGGAATGTATAAAGAAATTATGATTATTGTATATACTACATTAAAATTTCTGACATTATTATTACTGATCAATAAAATAAATATCTGTAAAAAGGGGAGTGTGAAATTATTTTATGGTAAAAAATTCATTTATTTCAATTATTTTGCAAGAACAAGAAGAAAACAAAGAAAACAGCGGATCTGTTGAATTTCAAGTAGTAAGTTTCACCAACAAGATACGGAGGCTTACTTCACATTTGGAATTGCACAAAAAAGACTATTTATCTCAAAGAGGTCTACGGAAAATTCTCGGAAAACGTCAACGGCTGCTGGCTTATTTGTCAAAAAAAAATAGAGCACGTTATAAAGAATTAATAGGGCAGTTGGATATTCGAGAGAGAAAAACTCGTTAATTTGAAGAGTTAGTTTGAATTATTGGCTTAAAGTTTGGTGAACTTCTTTTCGCTTTCAGCAATTCATGGAAGAATGAATCAGGAAAAACCTATGACTGTACCAGCTACAAGAAAAGACCTCATGATAGTCAATATGGGACCTCACCACCCATCAATGCATGGTGTTCTTCGACTAATTGTTACTTTAGATGGTGAAGATGTTATTGACTGTGAACCAATATTGGGTTATTTACACAGAGGTATGGAAAAAATTGCAGAAAATCGAACAATTATACAATATTTGCCTTATGTAACACGTTGGGATTATTTAGCTACTATGTTCACAGAAGCAATAACTGTAAATGCGCCAGAGCAATTAAGCAATATTCAAGTTCCTAAAAGGGCCAGTTATATCAGAGTCATTATGTTGGAGTTAAGTCGTATAGCTTCGCATTTGTTATGGCTTGGCCCTTTTATGGCAGATATTGGGGCACAGACTCCTTTCTTCTATATTTTTCGAGAAAGAGAATTGATATATGACCTATTCGAAGCTGCCACCGGTATGCGAATGATGCACAATTTTTTTCGTATTGGCGGAGTCGCTGCTGATTTACCTTATGGCTGGATAGATAAATGTTTGGATTTTTGCGATTATTTTTTAACAGGAATTGCTGAATATCAAAAGCTTATTACAAGGAATCCCATTTTTTTAGAACGAGTTGAAGGAGTAGGCATTATTGGTGGAGAGGAAGCAATAAATTGGGGTTTGTCGGGACCAATGCTACGAGCTTCCGGAATACAATGGGATCTTCGTAAAGTTGATCATTATGAGTGTTACGACGAATTTGATTGGGAAGTGCAATGGCAAAAAGAAGGGGATTCATTAGCTCGTTATTTAGTACGAATCAGTGAAATGACAGAATCCATAAAAATTATTCAACAGGCCCTAGAAGGAATTCCGGGAGGTCCCTATGAAAATTTAGAAATCCGCCGCTTTGATAGAGTAAAAGATACTGTATGGAATGAGTTTGATTATCGATTCATTAGTAAAAAACCTTCTCCAACTTTTGAATTGTCGAAGCAAGAACTTTATGCAAGAGTCGAAGCACCAAAGGGAGAATTGGGAATTTTTCTGATAGGAGATAAGGGTGTTTTTCCTTGGCGATATAAAATTCGCCCACCGGGGTTTATTAATTTGCAAATTCTTCCTCAGTTAGTTAAAAGAATGAAATTGGCTGATATTATGACGATACTAGGTAGTATAGATATCATTATGGGAGAAGTTGATCGTTAAAATGATAATTGAGACAACAGAAGTACAAGCTATCAATTCTTTTTCTAGATTGGAATCCTTAAAAGAGGTCTATGGGATCATATGGATGCTTATCCCTATTTTTACTCCTGTATTAGGAATCACAATAGGTGTATTAGTAATTGTTTGGTTAGAAAGAGAAATATCTGCAGGTATACAACAACGTATTGGTCCTGAATACGCAGGACCTTTGGGAATTCTTCAAGCTCTAGCAGATGGTACCAAATTACTTTTCAAAGAGAATCTTCTTCCATCTAGAGGAGATACTCGTTTATTCAGTATTGGACCATCTATAGCAGTCATATCAATTTTATTAAGTTATTTAGTAATTCCTTTTGGG